AGAGAAAAGTGGTGACATTGATCCACAAGAAGCTCAGCAAACTCTTGAAATAGCGGAAGCTGCTTTGAGAAAAGCTGAAGGAAAGAGACAAACAATTGAGGCAAATCTAGCTCTCCGACGGGCTAGGACACGAGTAGAGGCTATCAATGCGATTTCATAACCAGTCGGTGCGTCCGAATAATCATCGATTTATACACCCTATATTTGGTTGTTTTGTTTGACTTGATTCTGTCGAGTAAATACAATCAAGCGCAATCAGATTTTGATGCAACGAAAAAGAAAAGATACAAAATCAATATCACTAAAAGAAAATGGGTATAAAAACTTATTAGATACCGCGGTCAATGGTATCTAATAAGTTCTACCTACTATTGGATTTGAACCAATGACTCCCGCCGTATGAAAGCAATACTCTAACCGCTGAGTTAAGTAGGTCATTTATCTTCACAAAGAAAACCAAACGGGACTCATCCCATCGATGGATTATAAATATGATATTACTTAGAAGCAATACCGATCAATATGATCTTGGATCATGGAATAGTCATCTTGAGAATATTCATCTTGACAAGAAATTATCTACATAATAAAATATGTATTACAAGCACTAAGGGCTATAGCTCAGTTGGTAGAGCACCTCGTTTACACGCGCGCCGATGTTTTTCAGGGGAGTCCATCATGCAATCAAAAAAATTGATCTTATTGAGAAATCGATGTCTTACTCCATAACTTTGAGGGAAAAAGAGAACAATAGCCTGACAAGGGTTCGGTCCGATTTAGGTGCCCAGTTAGGTGCCAAACAGACCCCATCATTGATTTGATATATTGATAAGGTGAATACGCAGTCTATTCAATGCTAGGCTGAGTATAAGGGACTCAAAAAAATATCTTTTCGTCCTATGAACTTTAAGGTGTATGAAGTTTCATATTTGATTTTTAAGTAGAGCGATAGAGACTTCATTTCACTTAGGTTAATCTAGGCCAGAAGCAGACCTACGTCAAGATAACCTCCCTTGAAAAACTTTGGTAGTGTTCCTGAATCTGAATCCACATAATGACTCAGAGCACATGGAGCCATCTCCTTATTTTTCTGTCAAAAATAAAAATGGCGGACTAGCTGATATTTATATCAGTTAATGAAAGAGCCCAATGCACAAAAAATGCATGTTGGGTCTTTGAAACAGTTCAGATCATTTTGATAATAATAAGTTTGATCTGTTTTACCGAGAAAGTCTACGGTTCGAGTCCGTATAGCCCTAGAGCCCTATAAAAATAAAAAAAATTTCAAATGAATATTCAAATACAAAAAATTGTATCATTTTTCATTTGAATTTCCTCGTTATTGTTTTAACTGATTGATTGCTTCATCAAAAGACAATGATTCCTATAAGCCCATTCATGGGGATCGTTTAAAGTATAATATCAAACTAAAAGCAAAAACACATTTCATTTCAATGGACCCAATCGATCTTTTTCCAGTTGTGGATAAGCAAACCAACTTTTATTCATTACTCTTCGTAGGAAAATTCCATATGAATTTTCCTCTTTTCCTGTCCGAAATCAAGGAGTTAATTATACTACCCTTCTTTGGTATACCCAATTCTAGTTAATTTTGTATCATGACACGAGTCCGGTTAAAAACTCCAACCTAACCCAACCCCAATCAAATCTAATAGTAATTTACGTCGGTATTGTGCGGTATTTGTGCACAAGATAAAGTTTGAAAAACTAATATCTTTGTAATGCTAAGTTTCATTGTAAACATTGTCAACAACGTAAAATAGGCTTTCCTTCGTATACCTTACTTAGACCTAGTCTTCTTTTTCGATATTCTATTCATATAAAATCCTCCATCGGGATTGGATTCTAATAAAAGTAACAAGACCGATATATTCTAAATCTTGAGATGAAAATTCCTAGACAGTCTCTTACATCTGACTACTTGTTCTATTCTAAACGACTAATAAAAAAGAGACAAATGGACATATTCATAAAAAAATGAAATATATTATATTTATATAAAGATAAAGATAATCAAATAGAAAGGATAATAGAAATCGATTTCAATTTCGATCAATTTATAAATTCCAAATTCGAAATAAAAAAATAAAAAATGAGAATTCTATTTATAATCCCTTTTCTTTAGAGAGAATCCTCGGTAAGATTGAGATGAAAACAAGAGAATTTGGATAAGAGCAATAGTTAGTTATTAAATATAACTAAAAAAAAAAAAATAAAAAGATATGTAATAAAAATAGGATTCTAATCGATGAATCGTGAAAGGAAACACGCCCAGAGAGGAAACTAGATGGTTCGACCAAAAGCAATTCTTACTTTAACTAAACAGTTATGAAGGACTTAACAATTTCAAGTCGAATTGACTAATACGGTATATTTTCCACGTTCATAGGAGTGCATCTATGTTTCTGCTTTACGAATATGATATTTTTTGGGCATTTCTAATAATATCAAGTCTTATTCCTATTTTGGTATTTTTCAT